TTAGGGAATAAAGGAGGGTTTGGGGATAGAGGGACTTGAACCCTCACGACTTATAAAGTCGACGGATTTTCCTTTTACTAGAAATTTCATTGTTGTCAGTATTGACATGTAGAATGGGACTCTCTCTTTATCCTCGTCCGATTAATCCTATTTTTAAAAGATCTCAAAAACAATGAATTGAAGGATTTGATTACTTAATATTTGAGTGGAATGAATTCACAATAATTGTAAAAAAATTCAGAATCTTCTATTTCATAATCATTCCTAATTTCATTCTAAAAAATAAATAAAGAACCTATATTATCATATGGGTTCTGTGATTAATCGTTTGCTATGTCAGTATCTATACGTGTGTATTAGATGTATAAAGCCCTTCTTTCTCTAATTTAGTAATTTAGAGGGAGTTTCACTACCAACACAACGTAATTACACCTCGATTCGTTAGAACAGCTTCCATTGAGTCTCTGCACCTATCCTTTTCCTTTGGGTTCTAGTTTGAGAACCACTTGTTTTTTCAAAAAAGGGATTTGGCTCAGGATTGCCCATTTTTCATTCCAGGGTTTCTCTGAATTTGGAAGTTACCACTTAGCAGGTTTCCATACCAAGGCTCAATACAATCAAGTCCGTAGCGTCTACCGATTTCGCCATATCCCCATTGTCCTTTTTTTTCTTTGAAACCTGGATTCCTTGTGTAATTTCCTACATTTCTTAGTTTTTTTTTTGAATCATTGAATTCATTATTCGACGTAGTCTAGCAGCTCGTCTCTATTCAAGAGACCCCGCTTATTGCAATTCAGAATTGAATTGATTCTACCGTTGATATATTTGCAATTCAATCGGAATCAGTATATCCAAAAGTTTTTCTCTCCTCCACCCCCTTCTTTCCTTTTTTAGAATATTCAAAATCATACTATAACGCTTGATATTCATTCTTTTTTTCTAATCAGAATTCTAAATTTCATTTGTTATGATTCTATCTTTTCCTTAGTGAAATATTAATCCTTAAATTATTAACAAATAAAAAAAACAAAATATTTCAAAAAATGTAAAAATGTATATAATGCTCGAATGAAAATGCTAAGAGATTCGCATTTTCTCTTTATTATTCATATAGATTATTCTTTTCTATGTATTAGATTATTCGTCCGAGCCATATCAAATTGAAAATCAAATTCAATATAGAAATTGGAATAGATTCTATTAGAAAAATGGATTTGCGAGTTAGAGAAATAAAAAGAAAGTTCAATAAATTCTATAATCCTATTAAATTCTATAATCCTATTTAAGAATATCGTTTAGTTAAGCATATCAAGCTAACTTTATCTTTATGAAATTCTAGTATTTTTTTTCTAAGTAGAATTTCAAATTTCGAACTAGTTAATAACTAAGATTAATAATTAAGATTAAGATCTGCCATTTTACAGATTTCCTATATATATTTCTATTTGTTACACTATTTCTGTTATGTAAGCCCACTTAGCTCAGAGGTTAGAGCATCGCATTTGTAATGCGAGGGTCATCGGTTCAAATCCGATAGTCGGCTTTTTTCTCTATTGATGTTCCATGAACAAGAATCTCTTTTTTTTCTCCGAATTAAATGGAGAATCCAGAGTCCATTACGTCGTTCTACCTTACAATTTTGCTAGATACAAAACATTAAAATAAATAATATATATACAAAAAATCCAGATGTTGATGAAATTCCATTTTTTGTGGTACTTTAGTAGATTTTACTCTATTTATCCTTTAGTTTAATTCAGTTTTAATTTCGATGTATTCTGGAATGTAAATACAATGAAATTTATTGTGTAAAATGGAATTTCAATAAAAAAAGGAGTCTTCATGTCCCGTTATCGAGGACCTCGTTTAAAAAAAATACGCCGTCTGGGAGCTTTACCAGGACTCACTAGAAAAACGCCTAAATCCGGAAGTAATCTGAAAAAGAAATTCCATTCTGGGAAAAAAGAGCAATATCGTATTCGTCTTCAAGAAAAACAGAAATTGCGTTTTCATTATGGTCTGACAGAACGACAATTACTTAGATATGTACATATCGCTGGAAAAGCAAAAAAGTCAACAGGTCAAGTTTTACTACAATTACTTGAAATGCGTTTGGATAATATTGTTTTTCGATTGGGTATGGCTTCAACCATTCCTGGGGCCCGGCAATTAGTTAATCATAGACATATTTTAGTTAATGGTCGTATAGTTGATATACCAAGTTTTCGTTGCAAACCCCGAGATATTATTACTACGAAGGATAACCAAAGATCAAAACGTCTGGTTCAAAATTCTATTGCTTCATCCGATCCGGGCAAATTGCCAAAGCATTTGACGGTTGATACATTGCAATATAAAGGACTAGTACAAAAAATCCTAGATAGAAAGTGGGTCGGTCTGAAAATAAATGAGCTGTTAGTTGTAGAATATTACTCTCGTCAGACTTGAGCTTAACGCAAAAGGAAAGGTTCATAGAATTTTTTTCCCCTTCCCCTTTCCCCGAACTAAATCGACCTAAGGCTCTTAATTCGTATTTTCCCATTCACCTAGCAGAAATAGATTAACCTTAGGATCTTTTTTCTTTTTTGTTATATTTTACATACCAAAGTTATTTGCTTTAGAGAATTCTATTAAATAAAGGTATTATTGCTCAAATAAATTGTTATTTGATTTGATACATTGTAATCGGTAACGTTGATGAATTAAGAGAAACGGAAAGAGAGGGATTCGAACCCTCGGTAAACAAAAGTCTACATAGCAGTTCCAATGCTACGCCTTGAACCGCTCGGCCATCTCTCCTACATAATCTTATTATGGAAAATAAACTGAGTGAATAGCGAGTTTTCGTATTCCTGCAGTACAGGTACAGCCACAACCGTTCGGGGATTCCATGGCTCTATTGGAAAAATTCTTTTTTTTTATCTAAGTGTAAGGATCCTTTATTTTTTTTTACTAGGAATTCCGCTCCCTTAAAAGTTTTTCTTTGGGGAAAACCCAAATAAAAAGAGAATAGAAGAATCCTTATTATTCCATAAGAAAATAAAGGAACCAAGGAACCCTAGAATTCTATTTGCATAAGGTATGTTACGCCATACAATCTAAATAAAAAAGGGTATGGGATAATTAATGACTTTGAAAACGCGAAATAGCTGATGACAGAAGTTGTTGTTGAGAAATAGGAAAGTGGAATGAAATCCAATCTTAGTCAAATATTTCATATCTCTTCTTGTCCAAACAGAAGGAAAAGGAGACAATTTGAGCTGAGTGGAAAATCCATACCTCTCTTATCCATTTAGAGCATATGGAGCGATTTATAAGTTTTTATGTTATTTTGTGATAGAATGAAAAGAATTCTATATAGAATGGATTGGGAATTATGGCTAGATCCCGTATAAATGGAAATTTCATTGATAAGACCTCCTCGATTGTAGCCAATATTTTATTGCAAATAATTCCGACAACCTCAGGGGAAAAAAGGGCATTTACTTATTATAGAGATGGTGCGATTTGACTCTTTTTTTTTTTTGTTTTTTTTATTTAGCCCTACCTACATCTCATTCTTACGAGAAAGAGAGGGGGTTCGCATAGAGAGAGCAAAATTAGTAAAGGAAACCCACGCTTGGGGAAGGTGAGGTGAACTAACAATTCCTTCTGTCGTGTATCCTCGATTGATGTGGCCTTAGATGCTTCAATTGTAGATTTGAGTATTGAGCGAAAGGTTACACCTAAAGGATAGGTTCTGTATTACAGGCTAATCCTACTCTACTAGGACCAATAGGCAGCATAGGGGAGAAAAGCACTACACCTCGAAATAGGAATCAACAAGAGAAAAACTTTGTTAGAAATTAACCCTTTCCTGATTGGTATCAGGGTTGGGAAGAATGGTTGGGATAGCAAACAACCATCAGGTTTGTACGTTGGATACCCTTATAACCATCAAAGGTCGTTGAAGTGGCTAATTCCTCTAAATAGGAGGCGTTGAGAACAAAGAAATTCCTGGAGCTATCGTTTTCCTCTAGCATTAATAGAATTCATTGGTGTTAAGAAAAACCTCTTGGGGGAAGGTTGGCTAGAGATTTCTTGGAAAAATACCAGCCCCCTTCGGTCCATAATGAGATGGGACTAATTCTATTTTCATTCTATAGATTTTTTGCTTAGTACTATGTACAGAAGGGAGGAGCCGTATGAGATGAAAACCTCATGTACGGTTTTGGAACGGAGATTTTTTGAATAGAATGAACGACCGTAACGGATGTTGGCTCAATCTGAAGGAAATTATGCGGAAGCTTTGCAGAATTATTATGAAGCTACGCGACTAGAAATTGATCCCTATGATCGAAGTTATATACTATATAACATCGGCCTTATACACACAAGCAATGGAGAGCATACAAAGGCTTTGGAATATTATTTCCGGGCGCTAGAACGAAACCCCTTCTTACCGCAAGCTTTTAATAATATGGCCGTGATCTGTCATTACGTGCGACTATCTCCACTATAGAAAGAAAGAAGAAAAAAAGATGAAATTTTCTAGTATTTACTAGAAAAAGGGCTTTCTACATAGGGATCGTCAAAACAATGATTTTGCCCTATCAGCTGTAGGAAGGAAGAACACTTCACGAGAATCAAAATAAGAAGAAAGTCGAGCCGAGCCTATACTACTACTCTATGGATAAAGTCTCAAATTGATAGAGAAAGCACCGTAAAGATCAATTAGTGAGCGACTGGGTCGATACAACTAAAAAAAACTGCTTAATTATACCATGATATGGGGCAAAATTTAGGAATCTGCTTATGTAATAGAGCCGATCCACTAAAGGATTAAGCAGCGGTGTAGTATCAGATCCCAAAGATAGTAAGTTCTTTTTTCTTTCTTATGGGAAAAAGTCTTTTTCAAGGATTCTATAGAAATTTCATATATGAAAGACACGAAACCGAGATAGTTACCTTTCAGAAAATTCGAACGAAGGATATAGGTCTATCTATGCTTCATTCTTCTGAAGGTGGGAGAAAAGATCAGACTGATTATTGATCAAAATTAGGGTTTGAAACTTAGGTAATTAACTTCTTCTGCTTAACCCAAGAAGAAATTGGATCGATTTTTGAGAAATCGAATTCAGTTAAGATAGGGGAAATTAAGATAGCAATTTCTGAGCCGTATGAGGTAGGAAACTCTCAAGTACGGTTCTAGGGGAAGGAACTGCCTATTCCGACCGAGGAGAACAGGCCATTCTACAGGGCGATTCGGAAATTGCAGAAGCTTGGTTTGATCAAGCTGCTGAGTATTGGAAACAAGCTATAGCGCTTACTCCGGGAAATTATATTGAAGCACAGAACTGGTTGAAGATTACGAAGCGCTTTGAATTTGAATAAGACCACTCTTCATTTTCATAAAATGGGCGGTTTGGTTGTTGATCCATTAATCAAATAATTTTGGTAAGAAGATCGAATCAAGAATTTCATTATATCCCTTTCTTCTACCTTCGATTTTATATCATTTCGATTTTATATCATATTTCATAAGGATAAACAATTTTCATAAGGATAAACAATAGGGATAGGCTCTAGAACAGAGGTAATAAAGTAAATAAAAGGGGGCAATCTAAATATTCCTACCTAAGGGACGATTTTTTTAATAATTCTAATGAGTTTCTTGGAATTTGGAATCGAATAAAAATATTTATATTATGCTCACTCAAGGAAAGTAGATGTAGGGCTTATACCCTAAAAAAAAAAAAATACACTAGCTTCTTAAATTAAAACGTAAAAAAAAATCTTTTTTGTTACGTCGGGAAATAATTTTCCAGGATAACCAATGTCCGTTAGGCACCTAATCCTTATGTCATAATAGATCCGAACACTTGCCTCGGATTGACTTCAATATATAATTGCTCCAGTGAATAACTAAAAAAAAAATAGAAGGGCGGTAGATAGTAAAGAAAAGGACTAATCATAATATCTATCCTTCAAAGATTCACTAAAAAGACAGTTGGCGGGTCTCTTTGTATGTCTTATCCGGAAAGAGGAGGACTTAATGATTATTCGTTCGCCGGAACCAGAAGTTAAAATTGTTGTGGATAGGGATCCTGTAAAAACATCTTTTGAGGAATGGGCCAGACCCGGTCATTTCTCAAGAACAATAGCTAAGGGCCCCGATACTACCACTTGGATCTGGAACCTACATGCTGATGCTCACGATTTCGATAGTCATACCGGTGATTTGGAGGAGATCTCTCGAAAAATCTTTAGTGCTCATTTCGGTCAACTCTCCATTATCTTTCTTTGGTTGAGTGGCATGTACTTCCACGGTGCCCGTTTTTCCAATTATGAAGCATGGCTAAGCGATCCTACTCACATTGGACCCAGTGCTCAGGTAGTTTGGCCAATAGTAGGGCAAGAAATTTTGAATGGTGATGTAGGCGGTGGTTTCCGAGGAATCCAAATAACCTCCGGTTTTTTTCAGATTTGGCGAGCATCTGGAATAACTAGTGAGTTACAACTCTATTGTACTGCAATCGGTGCATTGATTTTTGCATCGTTAATGCTTTTTGCTGGTTGGTTCCATTATCACAAAGCCGCTCCCAAATTGGCCTGGTTCCAAGATGTAGAATCCATGTTGAATCACCACTTAGCGGGGTTATTAGGACTTGGGTCTCTTTCTTGGGCGGGACACCAAATCCATGTATCTTTACCGATTAACCAATTTCTTGACGCTGGGGTTGATCCTAAAGAGATACCACTTCCTCATGAATTTATCTTGAATCGTGACCTTTTGGCTCAACTTTATCCTAGTTTTGCCGAAGGAGCAACCCCCTTTTTCACCTTGAATTGGTCCAAATACGCAGAATTTCTTACTTTTCGCGGAGGACTAGATCCAATAACCGGTGGCCTATGGTTGAGCGATATTGCGCACCATCATTTAGCTATTGCTATTCTTTTCCTGATCGCTGGTCATATGTATAGGACCAACTGGGGTATTGGTCATGGACTTAAAGATATTTTGGAGGCTCATAAAGGCCCATTTACAGGACAAGGCCATAAGGGTCTCTATGAAATCCTAACAACGTCATGGCATGCTCAATTATCTCTTAACCTAGCTATGCTAGGCTCTCTAACTATTGTTGTAGCTCATCATATGTACTCTATGCCCCCCTATCCATACCTAGCTACTGACTATGGTACACAACTTTCCTTGTTCACACACCACATGTGGATTGGCGGATTTCTAATAGTTGGTGCTGCTGCACATGCAGCCATTTTTATGGTAAGAGACTATGATCCAACTACTCGATACAACGATCTATTAGATCGCGTCCTTAGACACCGCGATGCAATCATATCCCACCTTAACTGGGTATGTATATTTCTAGGTTTTCACAGTTTTGGCTTGTACATTCATAATGATACCATGAGTGCTTTAGGCCGTCCCCAAGATATGTTTTCGGATACCGCCATACAATTACAACCCATCTTTGCTCAATGGGTACAAAATATCCATGC